TGCGAAAATTGTTATGGATTAAATTATAAGAAACTTTTAAAATTAAAAATGAATATTTGTGAACATTGTGTATGTCATTTGAAAATGAGTAGTTCAGATAGAATCGAACTTTCGATCGATCCAGGTACTTGGGATCCTATGGATGAAGACATGATCTCTATGGATCCTATTGAATTTCATTCGCAAGAGGAAGCTTATAAGGATCGTATTCATTCTTATCAAAGAAAGACAGGGTTAACTGAGGCTGTTCAAACAGGCACAGGTCGATTAAAAGGTATTCCAGTAGCAATTGGATCTATGGATTTTCAGTTTATGGGGGGTAGTATGGGATCTGTAGTTGGCGAGAAAATTACACGTTTGATAGAGTATGCCGGCAATCAATTTTTACCCCTTATTCTAGTGTGTGCTTCCGGAGGAGCGCGCATGCAGGAAGGAAGTTTGAGTTTGATGCAAATGGCTAAAATATCCGCTGCTTTATATGACTATCAATCAAATAAAAAGTTATTTTATGCAGCAATCCTTACATCTCCCACTACAGGTGGGGTAACAGCTAGCTTTGGTATGTTGGGCGATATCATTATTGCCGAACCCAATGCCTACATCGCATTTGCGGGTAAAAGAGTAATTGAACAAACATTGAAAAAGGCAGTACCCGAGGGTTCACAACGCGCTGAATATTTATTCCATAAGGGCTTATTAGATCTAATCGTACCACGTAATCTTTTAAAAGGTGTTCTGAGTGAGTTATTTCAGCTCCATGCTTTCTTTCCTTTGAATAAAAATTCAATCAAGTCAAGTAGAGGCTTATAATTCTAATTTTTCTTTTTTAAGTAAAGAAATTCTGTTATTCTTTGTGGTGACCAAGTTGTTATGTAGTTTATAGGAATCAAAGTAAAAATCGGAAGAATCTGTTTTTATTTGGTAACATAAGATTGAATTGTAAAAAGAATCGGGCGAAGAATTCTATGTATAATTTATTTTTCTATAAATATATTTTTCTATATTAGTATTAGCATAAAAACTATTATATACTCACTTAGATGTCCTTGATATAATATTATTATTCTATATGAATTCTAAGATATCGTTGGTTAAAATGTTAATTAAACAATAAATAACAGGTACAAATATTAAATCGAGGTATCCATTCTATGGCAACTTTCTACAACTTACCTTCCGTTTTTGTGCCTTTAGTGGGCTTAGTATTTCCGGCAATTACAATGGTTTCTTTATCTCTTCATGTTCAAAAAAACAAGATTATTTAGATACGATGGGGCAAAATCTTATCTACATACAATATATATATATTTCGTGGAATAGGGGTTAAATAAAGTGCGGCTTCTTACGAGTATAAGCTCGTATGGATAAACATGGTATATGAGTAGATGAACTATAGCTAGTTGAAAATAAATCAGTATCGGGGTGAATTTCCGAAATGTAAAGTCAATATATCTATATGTGTGTGGATATCTATAAGATATCATATGAAAGGGGGTCTTCGTATTTGAGTTTAGATCGATGAATTACTCTTAAAGGCCCATGTCACAATGGTGCTAGTTGATGAGGTTTACTTCGAAAAAAAAAAATTAAAGTCAAATTTATTTGGGTTATTCCCCAATTCCAATAAAATGCAACTAGATCTAGTATCTATAATATAGTATGAGTTGGCGATCAGACCATATATGGATAGAACTTATAACAGGGTCTCGAAAAACGAGTAATTTCTGCTGGGCCTTTATCCTTTTTTTAGGTTCATTGGGATTTTTATTGGTTGGAACTTCCAGTTATCTTGGGAGGAATTTGATATCTTTATTTCCCTCTCATCAAATAATTTTTTTTCCACAAGGGATCGTGATGTTTTTCTATGGAATCGCAGGTCTTTTTATTAGTTCCTATTTGTGGTGCACAATTTCGTGGAATGTGGGGAGTGGTTATGATCGATTCGATCGAAAGGAAGGAATAGTGTGTATTTTTCGTTGGGGATTTCCTGGAAAAAATCGTCGCATCTTCCTTCGATTCCTTATGAAAGACATTCAGTCCATCAGAATAGAAATTAAAGAGGGTTTTTATGCTCGTCGTGCCCTTTATATGGAAATCAGAGGCCTGGGGTCCATTCCTTTGACTCGTACTGATGAGAATTTGACTCTACGAGAAATTGAGCAAAAAGCTGCTGAATTGGCCTATTTCTTGCGTGTACCAATTGAAGTTTTTAACTGAAGGATGAGTGCTTTCTTAGCTTAGTTAACAAGAGGAAAAACCCAAAATTCAACTTTCTATAGTATAACTTAATTGAAGTTTATTCAGAATGCTCATTTGAGCCAAAAGCAAACGTACACGGAACAATAAAAAAAAATTTTGTTTTTTTATGCATATGGAAATCAACTAACAAATCGAAATAATTCATTCCATATATCTTATTCTCATATATCAAAACATTTTGCAATAAACAATTTCTCTTTTTTTTGTTTATTTCTTCATTCCAAATAGGAAATAGATTCAC